AAGCTGCGGGTTCGAGCCCCGTCAGTCCCGACGAATCCAAAGCCAATAAAAAACTATATCAATTCATCTCTCTATTTTTTGTGAAAAGAAGTCCAAATAACATAATTTCATTCCCAACAGCGATCCCTCTTCTTTTTTTCTTTTTCGTTTCACATTTATCATCAACCAAATGGGGGAATTTCCATTTCTTCGACTAGTACCGATTCGATTGATGGGAGAGAGGCATATGTGGATTAGTACAATTATTATATTATTAGCATCAGATTCGGGATTCCACGGGATACCGTACTGTACTGGGTCTGGCTTTTTCAATTACTCCCGATCTGTGAAATATGAAATAGAGTAGAGTATTGTATGTTTCCCGGGAGTACATACATAAATGGAATTTGTACAATATAAAAAAAATTGAACATAGTTACTGTGTATAGAATAGTATAGAATACTTTTTTTTTTAAGATTCAAATAAAAGTATATCCTTTTCGGGCCCTATTTTGTGTAACCTCAATTTCAAATTTTACTAATTTGAAATAATCTATCTCATTCAAATTTCGCATTGAACTTTTGATATATGCGTCCCATTACTAATCCAATGAAAGAGGATATTCAAAAAATAAAGATCAAACAAGGATCACTTTTTTATTAGCGAGGTAATGAATTTTTTTTTTATTTTATAAGGGTTTTTCCTTGAAAGAACAAACTTTTTAAATTTATATATAAATATATAAAAAAATAGTTAATTTGATGGAATATTCGATTTTTTTATACCGGAATTTGTACTCGTCTTTATCATACTTCTTTTGTTTTCCAAGAAGATTGGATCATTAAAAAAAGGAGTTTATAACTTAGCTCCTTCCTTTTTTTTTCATTGAGCTTCTATTGTTTGTTGGGGTTTGTTTAGAACCAATGGTAAGTGGAAAGGCGGTTAGATGATACTTCATCAGATGATTGTACAAAGAGGGCGGTAGGTTATAGAAAAGAAAGAATGGAAAAGAATGATAAATAAATAAAGGAATTATTGATTGTATCGGGAATCTAATTTTGAGTTCAGTATGGATAAAAGATCATCCTATGTTATACTATTCAATTCTTGACGATGAATCGATTTGATAGCTCCGATATTGTTATTCATGATATTGATCCGATTCGATATCATCGAGATGTAATGCATCCCATTGAATTTACAGGCGAAAGGTTTATTATCTCTATGGGATTAACTCCCGAGTTATTGCGAATTAAAGAAAAATTAAACAATGAGATTATGGAAGTAAATATTCTCGCATTTATTGCTACTGCACTGTTTATTCTAGTTCCTACTGCTTTTTTACTTATAATATACGTAAAAACAGTCAGCCAAGGTGATTAATTTGAATTAAACTTGATTTTTTATTTCTTATCAATAATTGCAGAGAAGAAAAGGATAAAAATTTCGCGTCTTAAATGAAATGGGCAGACTAGAATCAGTCGTATTCTATGGGATACGATAGTATGGTAGAAAGATTCAGATATTTCTTTCTACCATACTATCTAGTATTGTTATTGTAGTGTATAAAGTTGTATTGTAATGCGGGTTAATTTAATATAGATTAATATAGATCAATCTACAATAGTATCATCATATTCCTTTTCTATATATATAGAAATCGATTAAAATACGTATATATAATATATATAGTGATAATGTATATTATATAGTATCCCAATTCTATTTCTTTGCTTTATCTATTTGTATTTAATTTGTGTTGATTTCAATTAAATTAATTTGAAATAATCGAAAGCGACTTTTACGATTAGAATTCCTAGATTTCTGATTATTTTCAATATGAATCCCGATCGAAAGAATCAATGACTTCTTCGATAGGTATAATAAAATAATCTTTTAGTTAGCATTCCGACGAAGAAGTCATTGATTGAGGAGTTGACAAATGATCCATGGGAACTTCTTCGGATTTCGAAAAGGATTAGTAAAATCCGTCGACTTTTAACGTTTGAACCATGATATGAAATGGGTTCAATAAAACAAGCAAAACAAAAATAAAATTTCTAAAATAGTAAAACTAAAACAAGCGGCGCAATATGTGACTCGCCCAAGACAATATTTTAGTATGTGCAGTATCTCGTTGGACAACTACTATGTTGTTTCCCAATGTGTATCCACGTAATGGAATAACCGAATTGTTTTCTCTTTGATCTTTGAACAGTAAAGAGGTAAACAAAATAAAAAAAAAAGTTCCGTTCTTCCTCATGGTCCATATCTAACTTTGGTAAGAGTCAGTTCATCGAAATAGAAAATTTATGAAGAATTCAGTTGGAATAAATTTCCTACCATTTGTATTCCTTTTACTTTTTTTACTTTCAAAATACGAACACGGAAATAATTGAAATATTTCTTTGATTGAAAGAGTATTCTTCATATATATTTATTATTCATAGAATACATTACTCAACTAAAATCCAAGAGAATTTCGAAATGAAGATATTTTTCATTTCTATTTCAATTTAA